TCTTCTTTTGTATTTCATTAATTGACTTTCCTTTAATTAAATTAAGACGAAATTCTGGAAAAACAAACCCCCGCCTTCTTTAAAATATCATAAACAGTTCCTGTAGGTTGAGCGCCTTTTTCAAGAAAATATAGAATAGCAGGAATATTTAAATACGTTTGATTATTTATCGGATCATAAAAACCCACTTTACGAAGATCCCTTCCTTCTCTGCGGGATCGAACATCAATTGCAACGATTCGATAAACGGCTCATTGGGATAGACGTAGATAAACTAGAACCCCCCCCTAGAAACGTATACGAAGTTTTCTCCTCGTACGGCTCGAGAAATTAGAAGATATGTCTATGTATACAATTCTAATGTCAAATAGATTTATAAAAGCATTAAATCAAATAAATTAGACTATGATTATTTAATACTTTTTTATTCTTCTTTTTCCAATTCCAAAAAAAATCATTTGTATTCTCAAAACTCAAGTTGAGTAACTCTGAAATAGCTCAAAAGAAAACCCTTAGGCATTTGATTTTTTGAGTGGTCTCTAACCCCTTTTCTTTGTCTCATTTCGAATATATTCGGACTCCTTATTCTTGATCTAGTTGTCGAGACAATAAAAAAAAGATATTTCCTTGTTCCAAAATATTTTATCTTTGCCTTGAATCATTGGGTTTAGACATTACTTCGGTGATTTTTAATCGTTTCAAAATGGCAGCAACATACCCCTTTTTCTGATTTATTTCTATCAAAGAATCATAAACGGTTGATTCCCGCACGATACACTTTGGATCAAAAGAATTTCACTAATTCCAACAAATTTTCCTTTTTTGAATTTGAAACTTGCTCGAATTGGATCCTTTCGATTTAGAAATCGAAAATAGACTCGACTACACTTACGAAGTTGTTCCAACTTATTAATTGGCACTAACCCTAGATCCTTGCCCTGAGAAATGAATCAATACTTTCTACTCGAGCTACATCAATCACATACTGTTTACACTACAACCCAAGAAAAAATGAGGGTTCTAGTGGAACAGAACAAAGGATGTCGAGCCAAGAGCACCTTCATTCCTATATAATAAAAAGGGTGGATGTAAGAATCCACAACTGATCATGTCCTTCAAGTCGCACGTTGCTTTCTACCACATCGTTTCAAACGAAGTTTTACCATAACATGCCTCTAGTTTGGAACTGATATGTAATTGATTCAATTAGGGAATCATGAATAGTCATTTGTTCGGTCGTTAGATTGGTTTCTAAAGAAGTCTTAGAAAGAATTCAATTTCACCCTCGATTTTCTTTTTATTGGATGAATGCAATATTTTTATTTTATTTATTAATTTTGAATTTCGAAATATTAGGAAGAAAAAAGTTCTTTGTATTGAATCTACATTGCATTTTCAAGTAACTTGAGAGGATATATTCAACAATCTTAGACTTCTTCGAATATCAAATACTCATAAGAAATCATTCAATTCAATATAGTTATTGAATTGAAAAAAAAACCTACCGGGATATCACTATTTGAATAAAGTTTTACTAAAGATTACATTTATGATCATAAATAATCCATCTTTGAATTAAACCTAAACCTCCGTGATTAAAAAAATATAGATAGAAAAAGAAATCAATTTTTTTTTTCGTGGAGTGGATAAAAAAAAAAGTTGATGTAAAGGAAGATTTAGACTCTTTTTCTTTCATTTCATACTGAAAAATAAAATCATAAAAAAAAAAAAAATTCCCTCTATCAGATAGACTGAACAATTGTCATTGGAATGAATTATGAATATTCAATATAAAATATTTCAAATTAACGGATCCAAAATCTTTTTCAAAAAACCAAAAAACGTTATCACTGAAATAGAACGAGAATAATACATTAAGCATTTCCTCATTTTACGCGTAGTTTCTTTGACTGGTGGGGGCTCGTTCAATAATTTTTATTTAAAGCAAGGGGAATATAGGATGTATGAATTACTCTCTGTCTATATTATTACATGGATTTACAATTATTTATGAGAACCCAATCAAATACGAAATAAAATACCTAAAAATGAGGTTCAAAGAAAATAGATATGTTATATGTATGTAACTTGATTATTTCTTAATCCAATTTGTACAAGCACAACTAGTGAAATTGATATCTTACATTGTTAATTAATTCTTATTATATGGGACATAAGACTTTTCGAAGTAACTAACTTAAATTTCAATATGAATATTCAATATTTAAAATATAAGGGGGTGGACATACGATGAAAAGCGGATTCAACCTCTTTTGCAACCCCCTTTTTTCTTTATTTCCAATTCTTCGAATCTATGTTCCTAGATCACAACTCGATTCAGTTCCATCTATATGTATCTTAATGTATCTTATTTGAATTTAATTTGTGAAAAAATAGGATTTAAATAGGATTTAAAGAAGAATAGAATTATTAAAAATCAGAAACAACAATCACATAATATCCAATATTTGACTCTTAAAGAGTAGAGAAGGTAGTTCAAAAAGAAAATCTTTCCTTATTCTGATAATAGGTATTGCTATCTATATATAGAATAGGTATTCCCTGGGACGGAAGGATTCGAACCTCCGAATAGCGGGACCAAAACCCGTTGCCTTACCACTTGGCCACGCCCCATTTCGATTTCTATTCAATACTAATAAACACTAGTATTGTTTTTGGTTGTTCGTCAATTCCAATCTGAAATAAAATATCTATGGACTCTATTGTTCCTAGGGTTTTGACACGTGTAGATATACAATGAAACTGAATTTATTGATCATTACATATAATTCAATTAAGATATTGTATAAAAGTATGATTTCTTCTATTCTTTTTTTAGAATTGAAGGATTTTTGATTGGGTGAGTTCAAAGAAGGATTTTTTGGTATACCTTACTTTTTTTTTTTCATTTTTAAGGGATATCAATTATCAATAACAATAACTCAATCAAAATACAATTATCTCCAAGTCCAAGAAAAAAAAATGTTTGTTATGCTTAATATCTTTAGTTTGATCTGTATCTGTCTTCATTCCACCCTTTATTCGAGTAGTTTTTTCTTAGCCAAATTACCTGAGGCCTATGCTTTTTTGAATCCAATCGTAGATTTTATGCCAGTAATACCCCTTCTCTTTTTTCTCTTAGCCTTTGTTTGGCAAGCTGCTGTAAGTTTTCGATGAGATCTTTACTACTGTTCTAGACATGATTTATTCAAAAAAAAAATGGAACAATGGATAAGATCGGATAAGTCTTACAGGATGAACCCTCGATTCAAACAATTCTTAGATAGCTGCAAAAAATCTGACTCCCCCTCTTTCTTTTCCTCATTCTGATTCTTTTTCATTTATTGAAAAACCCTTTTCGAGTCATCCGAAAGATCTTTTTTTTTAATGAAAGACTCGACTCTTATTCCAAATGAATTTCTGAAAATTCTTTTTGATTTCGAGAAATCATTTTGTTTGTTGGTGTCAAAATAGGATATGGGGTATAAAAATGGAGAATCTATTCTCTTTTTTTTTTTTTTGAAAAAAAAGAAGATCTTGGAGATTGTGTAATGCTTACTCTCAAACTCTTTGTTTACACAGTAGTGATATTTTTTGTTTCTCTCTTCATCTTTGGATTCCTATCTAATGATCCAGGACGTAATCCTGGACGTGAAGAATAAAAAGGCCTTTCTTTTTATTTGCTAAATTTTTCAATGTTCTTACTTAGGATTTTATCTATTGTACATCCTTATTTATTATAATTATTTATTATAATATAAATAATATAAATAAAAAAAAAACAAAGGAAAGGTTTTGAAAAAAAAATAAATAAAATACCAAAACAGAAACGGAAAGAGAGGGATTCGAACCCTCGGTACGAAAAACTCGTACAACGGATTAGCAATCCGACGCTTTCGTCCACTCAGCCATCTCTCCCAATTGAAAAAGGAGAATTACTATCTTACATTACACAAAAAGTAAGGCTTGAAAAAAAAATCCTTTCTTTATCTCTCTTTATTATTTTTTTACTATATTGATATATACAACTTTAATATATACTACTTTTATAAGCAATCCCATTTAGATAAAGAAAAGGTTCTAAAGAGATATTTCGAATAAAAAAAAACTAAAAAAGCAAGAATACCTCTTCTTCCGAAAGAGCTTTTTTTTTTCTTTTGACGGCCTGGCCTGGTCAGTACCTAGCCGGGCCATTTTTTGTTCCATTCCAAATCATAGATAAAATGATTTGTTTGAAAACAAAAATGCTTATTATTGATTATTCAAACAACAATCAGAAGAAGGGATCTTTCCATTCCTATGATATAGAATTTCATTCTATAGAATCAAAGTGTCATTTTTTATTATATTATTATTCTTTCTTTCCTTATTTTTTTTTCTTTTTTTCTAGTAACGGAAAAAAATAAGGAACTGTGGATTGTTGTGCAATGCATTCTTATGTCATAACATAAAGAGTTTTATCGAGCCCTATCTGTTCTGTCAAAAATCCTCCAGCAAAAGAAAGAACTTGTTCTTTCTTTATTTTAATTTTGAATTAGGAGTGCTCTTTTACTAATCTGATTAGGTCTACTGACAAAACCAAAACAAACATACCAATGCTATAATTTTCATCATTATTTTTTTTTGGATCCTATCTTGATTACGTCCGATTACCTTTGTTCGACAAAAGTTTCATTTATATACAATAATCCCATTGTAGCGGGTATAGTTTAGTGGTAAAAGTGTGATTCGTTTTATTAATCCCTTTTATAGTTAAGGGATCCCTCGGTTTGATTTGATTCATATTCCGAACAAAAACTTTATTTCTTAAAAGGATTTAATCCTTTACCTCTCAACGAAAGATTCGAGGAAGAATATACATTCTCGTGATTTGTATCCAAGGATCAATTAAAAATTGAAAAATTGGATTATTTAATTGCGAAACATAATTTTTTTTTTATTGGATTAATACTTCCAATTTAATAAGTATTAGTAAAGGATCCATGGATAAAGATAGAAAA